GGGCCATTCCAATCTGTCGTAGGCCTTCATTCATGTCAAGCTTCAGGCAATCGCTTTCTAGGATGATCTGCGGTCCATAGAATGGATCGTATCATTGGCGATGATAACACCTTCGCCGATGTGCCTGCCTTTCACTATAGCTTCCTGATTAGGCCAGCTCTGGGAGGATCGGCTTAAGCCTATTGTTGCTAGTTTGAGAGAAGCTTGTAGACAGTGTTACACAGGCTTTGAGGAGAGGCCTTAAATCTTTCAACCGATTGGCTCCAAGGGACTTTGGAAGAAGAGCAATGAGCGTAGTGTTGAACTCTTTCAGTAAGCACCCCTTCCGAAAGAAATCCTTGATTGCCAAATTTCCTCTAAAACTACCCCCTTATTAAAGAATAAGTTCGGGAAACCGTCAGGCCCCACTCATTATAGCTGCCTTGTCACCTTCTAAATAAGCACTTCTTCGATTTCATAATTATCCACTAGCCCCATTATTGGGATGCTCAAGCTCAATATCCTATGTGTTCTACCAACGAGAAGCCAGGAGCCTAAAGAAAGCACTGAGAAAGAGATAAGTGTTCCATATAGATTCGTATATATACTGTGGTGCTATATGATCTTTAGCTATAGGTCTCGTATAGTGTGCTTGCTATATTTAGTATATATACGAGTCACGAGTAAGAGGAGGTGGTAACGGTCGATTGATGTTCATATTTGAGTATTTGCTGACTGAAGCCTCACATCAAGGTGACAGGATTCGAACCTATGGCCCTCTGTACCCAAAACAGATGCGCTGACCAGACAGCGCTACACCTCGCGCGCGGAGTCGATGAACCAACCGATGAACAGCAAAACCAATTAGGATCTTAGGGTCGTATTTCTTACTTATTACTATACTAAAAGTACTAGTCTTAGGCCTTTGGCTTATGAAGAGGGGGCCTTTCCGAACCACTTTCCTTTCCGGTAATACGACCCAGGGCTCTCTCTGATCGAAATGTGGGCTCACTGAAACTCGCATTTCGATAGTGTGAAAAGAAAACCACATTTGAAATGACACCAACTGTATAGATTCCTCTAGTTGGTTGGGGTTCTTTGTTCTGTTATCAACTCGTATACTTATACTTACCTTACTGCTTATTCCGGTTCTCAACTAAAATAGAAGACCTTATTCTTCAACAACTCTTGGCACCTTCGGAGCCTTTTTCTAAACTCCCCAATCCAATCCTCATAACGCTTCTCTATTTTCGTCACCCCTATAGCTCATGTTCATGGCTCACCCGGTCTATCAAGTTCAGAACAGAAGATTCTATTTTCATATTGCTTTCTTGAATGCTTGTTTGTAAACAGCCCAGCCAATTCGTCGCGAAAGAACGGGAGGCGTCGTCGGAATGTGGAACGATGGACGCAGAAACAACGGAAGAAGTTCCCAGTAAACAATTATCCCAGCAAGAAAACGCATTACGGGAATAAAGGGCTAACGCCTTACGGGAATCAAGAAGCTACCCCCTTAACGACCATAAGCCGCCTCCCCTCATCCCATTAAGAAAGAACTATCCGTTGATATCTTAGCCTAAGGCCCATATTTAGATCCAGACAGCCACGGCTGGCTCACTTGCAGCTACTCAAATAGATGTTCGAATGCTAAGCCAACAAAATTTGATTCCAGGAACCTTTCCTTTATTTGTGACCCTTATAAAGCATTTTTCAGCAGGCTTATTACTTCAAAACCGGGAGATAAATGCATTCTTACTGGGTAGAGTAGAGACTTTTTTTCGGAGTACCCGAAACCCCAAAACTATTTTCCAGAGATTCAAATAAATGCATGAGCTATGGTAACCACGCCGCATCCATCTACTTCTATGCGAATTTAGATGAGGAGGTTCAGAAAGCGGTTTTTTAACTGAATAGCAGATTGACTCCTGTCTCTTAGGCTTGGATGCTCGCATTCTCTACGGCCATAGGTAGTTCCGGCCCCAACCGCTTCGGGTTCTCCAACAATGGTCTATGGAACGGGCTATGACTATAGGGATGAAAGGGATGCAGGCTTTTCCACCTGCTCCGATGCCCGCTCCTTCGCCACCGCATATGGAAAAGGATCTGCTCTTGCCGGTAGGGATGCTGGGATAGGAGGAGATGCTATTCGTGCCGGTTAATCGATAGGTTCACTTTCCGCCTTACCTTTCAGGTAAGTGAAGTGGAAGGCTCTGCGACCTCTACCACTAGTGCCGGATCAACTGATCATCACCCTTGTATCCGTCTTTTCAGGGTAAACTTCCCCAAGATAGGGGAATGAAAGTCCTATGCTTCGCTATTGATGGATCAACAGGTGGAGCAGCTTCACCTGCATTTCGATCCGTCTACGTACCAACAGGAGGATCCGCCTTTACCAAACTGCCTTCCCCACTACGGGCTATGTATTGCTATATAGATCTTAACCTTTTCCCGGGAAAACAAGTGTTGGGTCAACATTTCGGGCAACGGAATAAATAGCTTTAGTTTATCGGTCAACCCAATTACTATCTGTAACCATATAAATAACGAGTATGAATAACGAACTGCCGTAGCCTATTCCTCATCCCGAGTGGACATGGATACTAAGTGGCTGGCTTTATTGGTAGGGGGGGCAAATACGCTTGGGACGTGTGGTTCCCATCTCGTGAGTAGCTCATCATACAAAGGTATTTAATGTGTGTGTGTTCGGCGTAACAGAGGAACTGCAACAGACGTATTTATAGTACCTTATGCTTACCCATACTAGTAGTAGAAAGATGATCGAATTAGATGCACATACGCCTTTCCACACCGCCACATGATTGATCGTTGTTAGAAGCCGGATTCATTAACCTCTTGAGCGAAACGCCTCAAGCTCATTATGATATGCTCCAAGCGAATCTCTATGTCCGAGGAATAGAGAGCCGTGTGACCCGGGCGATCAAAAATCTGACACCATTCATTGGATCGTTGCTGGGAGCCGGAGCGAGAGGAAATATTATTGAACTGTCTGGAAGACTGGTGACCACCACGACCACGGCCACGAAAGCCGTGGCCACTACGATTAGTGTTCTGCTGATTTCGGCCTTGAGAAGTAGACCGATTTGTGAACAACGCTTGTTGAGTCGAATCAGCGTTGGGATTGGAGGAACTGGATATATTCAGTTGAGCCAATCGTTGTTCTTGGCTAAAGAGTCTTGCACGCAATTCGGATAAGGTTGGTAGAGTTTCTCGATTGAGAATTGCCGTGTTGAAGGACTCTATTCGGGTCCTAAACCGCCTAGGGCTGCATAGACCATTTCTTTGTCTCGAACTGGATCATCTATGGCTGCAAGCGCATCCGCAATCGACTTGAGTTTCTGTAAATACTATGTAATGGTTTAGGTTCCTTTTCGCAGAGTCTGTAACTCCATGCGAAGTTGCATTCCACGGGCGTAAGATTGCTGACGGAACGTCTCTTCAAGAGAGACCCAAACTTCTCTGGCTGTGGAGAGACCAAAAGTTTGAGATAGAATACTATCATGGAGGGTCGCATTGATCCATCCGAAGATGAATTGATCTGTTCTGCGCCATTGTTGATAGTCTGGATTGATCGATTCTGACCCCGATTTGTCTGTCACGTATTGGGGTGGTGGAACAATAGTTCCATCAATGTAGCCGACTAGATCCTGAGAGATCCATAGTGGTAACATCTGAATTTGCCATAGCAGGTAATTAATTAGATCCATCCATTTTGATGGACACGAAATTGGTCACATTGGTGATCGAAAGAAAGGTTTGAAGTCTGAGAAAGAGGGAAGCCTGACGGAACTACACCTATGCAAAGAGCGCCTTGCGCGATACGGCTTTTTGGCCGTATCTTGCAGGTTGACGATTTTAGGGTTTTGATGAAAAGGAGATAACAAGAGAGAGAGTGCGGAGATCCAGGCAAGGGTCAACGATAGAAGAGTAACTAACCCACGATTTTCCAGGCTAGTGCTCTGATACCATGTCAGAGAACACTAGGGTTTCGATGGAGAAGAAGGTAATCTCCTAGGGATCGATCCTGATCCTAGGGTTTCATAATAAGAGTTTAAATACATCAGTTACAAGATGAAAAGACAATAAATAAGACTGATTTATAGTTCCGTTCCAGGGACAAACTACTACCGCTACACGCGGGACGTTCCTTAGTGGGTTTACAAAATAACAAAAACTAACATAATGCTTAACACGCCCCCTCAAACGGATGACGAGGAGGGCATCAGTTTGTCCCGAAAAGAGCGAAAGAATGGGCTGGACAAGCCTTTGGTGAAGATGTCTGCCAGTTTATTTTCGCTAGAGACAAATAAAACCCGAAGAGCACCACGAGCCGAGCAACTTGTTCACGAACGAAGTGGTAGTAAATTTCGATATGCTTGGTACGGGCATGAAATATTGGATGGACGGCCATATACGTAGCGCTGATATTGTCACAGAACAGACGGACTGGTAAAGTAACAGGAAGGCCCTGACGGAACTACACCTATAGGAAAGCGTTAAGCTAGCTATAGTATGCCAACAGCTGACGGAACTACATGAAACTTAGCTTAAATAGTAACGGTCCCCTCACCTAAGGGCTCCCCTATATTAACGTTAGTTGGGGGGCTTTGAAGCGGCTTCTACAATGCATACTTTAACACCCCTTTCATAAGGGGGCTGTCAAGCCTAGTTTGCTGGGCGGGAGAGCCAGTATTGCGCTGCCCTTTCTATTTTTTAGTGTAGGCTCTATAAGTGAACCAGTGACCAGGAAGCTTCGCTAACTTTCATTTAAGCTCGCTTCTAACGCGAAGGCGCGAAGAGCGAGTGAAGTGACTGAACGAGTCATGTTCCGCGAGCGGCGATTGAACTTAACGTTCCAAGTGCATCCAGCAGGAATCGAACCTACGAATTAGCCAATTAAGAGTTGGGCGCTTTAACCATTCAGCCATGGATGCAACACAGAGAGAATCGTCAATCTCAGCGAGTGAACTAGGTTTTGGTATTCCTTCTCGAGCTTCTATTTCTTCCGTTAAAGGAGATTCGGGAACAGATGGAATAGGAAGACGTGTTTCCAGAACGAACAAGATACGGGTTGAGAAGGGGGAGTTAGCAAAGTTAGACAAGATTGGAATGGGCATAGGAACATGTATTGATGTACCAGATCGGCTAATGCTCCCAGGTTGATGCGATGTATTCCACCAGTTGACTGGAGACTTTATTATTGGTATATCGATCGGTCCAGCACGGATTGAAATAGGAGCCGGTTCGACAGGAAGCTTTTGAAAACGCAGTGCACCCAGGTAAATAGGGAACGAGATGAATACAGAGGTTAAACGAGCATCCCACACCCGAAAGGTGCCCCACATAGGTCTTCCCCGAAACCCCCCAGTCACTAAGGTAAACAACGTAGAAAAAGCACCAATTTCTGTACCGGTTCCGGAAGAGCGAAGAAAAAGGGGATGTTTTGTTAATAGGAACAAGGAACTGTTTATAGCCGTTGCGATATAAACTAGTATACTCATCCGAGCCGCAGGAACATGTACATACGGAATACGAGAATTTCCACCTTGTTGAAGATCTGGTGGTGCTACCCGAAGACTTAAATGAATAGCCATCGCTGTTAAGAACAACCGAGATCCAATGATAATTTGCGCGTAGCTTCTGGTCTTTGACATAAAGAAAGAAGGTTGTAATAACGAAACGGACATGTGAAAATTGGGTCCTAGCTAGTGGAACAATAAAGACATGGATGTATATTCAATCCGCAATCAAAGGATTTCGCATGCTTTTAAAAAAATAAAAAAGGAATTCCCCTTGCTTTGTTTTCGCTCCGCTCGTGCGTGGCACTCCTTGCTTGCGGAGCGGCATACCGGAAAAAGAAGGACTTTCCATATGGTTGTCAGCCCGTCACCGGACTACGAAAAAGGAGTCGAAGCCTTTCTCTCTCGTCAGTTTGGCTTACTTCCTCCACTCCCCCGACTGAAGAATCTGACTGAATGAGGAAGAGCTCTTTATGTGGTCTCACTTTACCACCATCTGAAATGCGCGAAACTTCGATTGGTGGAAGCCAGTCCATGAAGATTCTCCCTTTTCTTACGTGCAATTCCCCTCTTTCGGTAAGCATCCAGTATCTCAGCTTTCAAACATTTCTCTAAGCTTATCCTGTAGCTTATACGTCGTTTGAAAGCTGCTCCAAGGATCCAACGAATAGCTAAGGTTTGTTGACGATCCCTGGCTACAATCCCAGGGACATCATAAATAGTACCTGCGACTCCTACTTTTTCCACTTCGCATATGGGCTTTATATGCTCTACGGCGTCAACCATAAGTTTGATTACATCGCGTTCAGTTCGAGCTGGGCGATGAAAAGTTTGATAAACAATAGCACGAACTCTCGTTCTTTTACCTTCTTTCATGCGAAAGTTGACCAACTTCTTGATCAATTGTTTTTGCTCACCATCCAAGCCCCCCATATAGCTGAGAATTTCCGAGCAATTGGAAGCCGCTTTAATATCATGGATTGTCATTTTGGTTTTCGTTTCTCGAGTTGGCTCCTCCTCCTCCTCCTTCTCCTCCAAGATCTTGGTCCCCAATGTCATAATCTGGCGTAGTGGTAATTGTATAGTGAGAAAGCTCACCCCTGCCTGCGAGACGAGAAAGCCCTCTTTTACATCACATGAATGGAAATGCTACAAGCAATTGTTGTTCTTTTGACGATGAACCACTCCGGTACAGACTATACGGAGTCAATTTTGAGAAAGTGAACAGAAAGGCTGAAAACCAAGGGCTCGTACTTCAAAGTCCTAACTGTGGCATGTGAAAACAGTCCTTCCCTTGGTTTTCAGCCTTTCTTTAAAATTATTCCGTTCCGTCGCTCAGGAATGCTAATGTGAAACCCAGACTAGCGGAGGTTCCACAATACGCAATTAGTCAAACCAAACTTCCAACTCCATTCTCTATCCTCCGAATCAATCTCCGACTGCCTTCTTGATCGACCGCTCCACCCCAGAACACCATCAAATGGTGCGATGATGCTTTGCGGTATTGGGCCAGGAATAGCACTCCCGACGCTTGCTTAAGTGCCAGCATCGACTTAAACTTTTGGTGTTGAGTGATTTGGCTCAGGGACCTCTGCATCGGACGCCTCAGAGTGTCATACCAGTCATTTCGGGACTATGTGCCGATCGCTTTATGACTCCCCGTCGAGAGCCAGTGACAATGGTGCTTAGACCTCACCTCGCCAGCCAACCCCAATCATTAAGGGTGACTAACGAGTCCATGTTCCATCGAAATTACCATATACCAGCGGAAGTTGCACTACAAACGCTTCTGTTGCAATCCAACGGATGCAGGGGATTCAATCTAACATAGAGGGAGACCATCATAGGGACTAGTCATCGTAAGACTCAAGCTGTTTGGCTCTTTATAGATAGAGAGAAGACCGAAACAGGCATAACTGTGGTTACGTTATGTCCACATCATTGGCCAGTGAGAGGGCTTTCTAGATTTGGATCATTCTACCACCAACCTGCTAGTTCTTTTTATGAGGCACAAGCTGGATCAATTCTCCTGCTCAGGTAGCCTACTAGAGTCTAGTAAGTAGGCGAACAGCTATTAGTAGTGACTTCTTAGGTTAGGCGAACAGATAGCAATAGTTATGAATTGAGTACTTCAGACCAGTAGGAAAGCCATTTTGCCCATCCCCGGCCTCGAGCTATCTTTTCCCGTAGGCTGTAGAGGACTCAAATACAGATTGTCAACAGTCTACGTCGAACTGGTTGCTTACGACTACAGCCGCAGCTTTTAAACAGTCGACAGCCGTCACTTCGCCATCACTGCTCTTGCTCTTACTGCTTCTGGTCGAGCCTACACATCTATCCCTCAATTCAAAGTCAAAGTAGACTACCGCAGCTTGAATTTGAATCCAATTTCATCGACAACCGCTTTCTTTGCTTACCGCTCCTACTGCTCTACCCGCTCTTACAGCAGTTCCGTATCACTACAGACTATAGAAAAACAAAAACTATATTAGAATTCAAAGTCTTAGACAGCTGCTTCCTGCTTAAAACCGCTTCCCGTTCTTGAAACACCGAAGAGTCAATTTGAAGTCGTAGAGGACACATACTTCTTTGAAACACTAGTGATTACTGCTCTTGCCGGTCTACGAGAACGGAGCCGACTGACAGCCTGACCTCGATTCCTGCTCCTGACAGCTTCTTTTCCTACCGCTCGGACGGACAATGACAAGTCGTAGTCGACTTCAGGTTACCTTACAGCTGCTTACCCGAACCGTTGCTTCCCTGACTTCTGCTTTCCCTATAGCTGCCTTTCACCGAACAGCTCTTGCTGGCCGACTAATGCGAGTGACTCCTCAACCGGGGTTCTTTCTTTGCCTGCCTTCTCTTTGACATGGAAAGCAAGAGCCTGTGGAAAACCCATGCGAACCCCTGTTCTAAAGCATTGATGGTCACCTTGACCGACCTCATTGACCCTTGATGACGGCACCTGGTGTAGTAGGCCTCCTTGCAGGACAACTCCCTCCATGCTATCCCCCCGTCACGTACGGATAACTGCTCAATGGCTTTTTCTTTCTCTGCAGAAAAGGTTATGAGTGAGTGATGCGATGCACTCCTTTTTATTTTTTAGGCACTAATAGACTCTCAATGGTCGCGGGACAGCTATAGATTATCCAAGATCTCCTCTGACTCCTTATTCAGCCGATCAATCCGAGGTGAATCTCACTCTACGCTAACCAAAAGAAGCAAAAGAGGACTGAGATGACAGGTAAAATGACATAGAAAAATCTATGTCATAAAATGACACTTGATAGCCATGTGTCTTTTCCAATCATGAATTGACCAGTAATAGTATGTAATGCGAGAGCCTTTGAAGCTTCCCGGTTAGCCGGTTGCAATGAGTGGTTCACCATTGGATTCCACTGGTTCGCATAGGCTACACATCCAATCGCTCCTAGCTTTTGGGCAAGAGCTTCAAGCCGTTGAAGAGTTGAGGGCGCGCTAACGACTGAACTCGCGGCTCGTTGCGCTACTCGCAAGAGCTTCAAGCCGCTTTGACGTTGCGCTAACGACAAAACTCGCTGGGGCTTTGCTCGGGAAAGGCTCTCCAAGACCTCGATTCACAGGAGGGGCAACAGATTGCCTTGATTGGCAAGACGTTGGGGATAAAGCCTGGGCCAGAAACCAAGGATGCTAATGCGATCAACGCCTATTATACTCCGTCCTCTGTATCCCCCGCAACCCTATCCTCCTCCTCCTACACATTATGGGCCCTTATTACCAGACTGAACCAAGTGCACCCCATACGACTATAAGGATACCAAACCCGCCTCCTGTTTACCAGGATAATGACTATTATGGACATGCGCCGTCTCCCCAGTCTTACTACCCACAGCAAGAACCTGCAGGACCGCCAAGAGCATTTGTGAAGAATCCACACCCTCTTCAAAATCAAGTACCAAATCAGAACATCCCAAAGACCCACAGCCCAAACTGTCCCTAATCCAAACAACTGCAATATCCATCACACAAACCAAGTTTTGGGCCCTTATCTATATGATCCAGCTCAAAATGCTTATGGTTCCAGCTGAGGCACCCCCTAAGTACCCAAATCAGGATCAAATCAATGTTGTTGAGACCCCGATTTTATCCGAGCAGAGCCAAAAGCTCTCCCTCTACGCCTGCTCAACAACCTTTCTTTCGACCTCCTCTTCAGTCTCCTATTCTTCAATCTACTACAACTTTGAAGAAGCCTGTATCTACTCCCTTCCCCGAGAGGCTTGAGCAATCACCTTCTCCGGAAGATACCTTTTTATATTATAATTTATCTTCCTCTTACTCAGTTGATCCAGGATGCACCCGCAGGATCGTGAAAAAAAGATGAACCTAAAAATCTGATGATCAGAATAATCTGTGAGCCAAATCTCTACCGCCCCCAAACCTGAACCTAGTCCCACAAGATCCAGGGAGCCCTACAGTCGATGTCATCATCGCTGGAAAGGTAGTCCCAAGAGCCTTGGTCGATCTAGGGGCGTCTGTCAACATGATGGCCAGTAAAACCATGTGTGAGCTGGGTCTAACTGGTCTGAAACCAACCAATACAGTACTCCAACTAGCAGATAGGTCCATTGTCACTCCTGAGGGATACCTCGAGGACGTGCCAGTCGAATTAGTAGGTTGGAGTTACCTGAGAGATTTGATCGTCATGAATCCCAACCGCCAGATTCTCCTTTGGGAAGACCTTGGTTGGCTACGGCAGACGCCCACATATCAGTTCGACCAGGGACTATGAAAATATCCCACCCAGCAAAATCAGGTCAGGTAAAGATATGTGAGCCGGCCAAACCCCTGCAGAATGGACAATTTGTATTCCAGGAGTCAGAAGAATCTTAACCTTACAAGGATGAGCCACCTGAATCTCACCTGTCCATGGAACAATCTTACTGTGGCTCGGACCTCGCCCCCCATAACCAGGTCATGAATCTTGAATCCTACACTGCACCATTGTCACCCTTTGATGAAGAACAGGTGGTAGGATTAAGACAGCAAAATTTCCCTTTGTTAGAAGGACCACCACTCCTGAATCATGGACACCCGACTCTTCCCCGCACAGGATTGAAACAAAAGGAAGACCCCTGAAACTCAGTGTCGATCAGAACACAAATACAAAAAAGCCGGAGGACTTTTTGACTCAATCTCTCGGGCTTCCGTACACAAAAGCTTTTGCTTGGCAGTAGCAGAGCCCCGAGAACGGAACCTCCGAGGAAGCAAGTCGGCGTGGTGTTTCGAGGACTTAACTGAACCTACTTGACCCTCTCTCCATGACATCTGAATGTTGTGTCTTTCTTCCCCCCAAGTTTATTTTGTCTCCTCTCTGTTAGTTTAGGCTTGTTGTCTGTTGATTTTCAGTTTTGAAGGAGCTGCCTTAGGTGTCTTAGTTCGGAATTCAACCTAAGTACGACCGCAAGGGAGCCGCAACGTACTTTTAGGTTCCGTTCCGTCATCCTCCGGGGCGCGCTAGAAAAAGCGCACTCGCCAATCCCAAACTTTCCTTCTTATCAGACCGGTTTCCTTGTTTTGGTACTTAGCTCTTTCTGTCTTTAGTTTAGACAGTGGTTCTCTTCATTCTTTCCTTCCTTTGACGGTAGCTGTAGATAACGACCCGAAGCCAGGGTCAGAGCTAGAGATCTAATCTTCCTACCCGACCGAACCAACAAGCAACGGATGAGCGCCCTAGCTCATACAGATAAGGAAGAAAGAGACACTCTATTGCCAGAAGGACCATGCACCAAATAATGACATTGATAGGTTTTATTCATCAAATTCAGACATTAATGATAAATCTAATTCTAATAGAATGTCCAAATATTATGGTTATTGGGAATACGTGCAGAGACTTCTCGTATTTATTCCCCTGCTCGGTAGTTTCGTTGCAGTTTCTTTTATACGTTTTCTAGGACCAGAAGTAACAATGACCTCCGGTAATAATATTTGCTTTTCTTTTATTTTACTCATTTGTTGCATATTTTTCTATCGTTTTTTTGGTTCTCGCTGGAAGAATAGGTCTAAAAAACTTTTAATTATTCTTAAATTTTTAACGATCCTTCTAATAGCTTTATTCTTTACATATCTTCGCCTTTACGTGATCTCTCACGTATTTTGTGCTTTTTCTGGTATTTATTGTTATGTTTCGAGTGGGGAAGTCGTGACCCACTCCGGACCATCATCCCTGTGGATTGAGGATTCCCGAGAAATCGATATTTTATTAGATAACTCCATATCTAGTTCTAATTCGGCGGCAGAAAATGCAGCCATCCAAGCTAATGCTCAAGTAGATGAGACTTATCTTTTTGAGCGCATAAGCTCTCTTGAAGCTCTCGTCGGTTATGGACTCCCACCGCAACAAAATCCGGGTGAATACGCAAATTTAGTTCGAGGCATTCTAGGGGGTTCGGTCAATTTTCAGCATTATCAGAGCAATCTAATAAATGAATTATATTGTGTTGATATGATGTTTATTAAATTGAGCATACAAGATTCGATATATCATCTTATACTTTTCGATCCGAACATTGAGGTTATACTACAAAACTACCCCAATCAGGATAATAATATTCGTGAGGCTATCTACGATTTTATGGAGAGCCGATTAAACGATGATCACAATATTAATATTCTAGAAGCGCGTAACAGCGTACAAAAGATGGTGCTGGAGGGCATACTAAGGGGTGATTTGCATAATCTTCAACTCCATGGGAGGGAATCCGAGTTATATCTCCAATTCCGCGCTGAATTCAGCAATGAAGCGTTACGGCGCTTACTCAACTTACCGCTCCTATAACTATCCTATCTTCTGATGAGAGGCTCACTGCCTGAATTTAGGAGTTAACCCGATCGAGATCAGATGATGCAAGGATCGGATTTGAGAAACTTTCTGGCAATTCGCCTCTTTCTTTCTTTTCTTCTCTATTAGCTTCTTTCTTCCAACGTCCAACGGAGGTCACTTCGCTCGCCTAAGAAGGAGCTGTGGGACTTTTTGGATCAATTGCTGAGGAGCAGACGATCTTGGCTTAGAGAGATGCGCCTTTTAGCTTGTTATCGCTTTTTTTCTTGCTCTGGTTTCAGGGAATCCCTCACCCAGTTCCATATGGGGATGAATCCAATCCTAGGGTAGGGCATTAACCTTTCTGGGAAGCCGGTCCCTTTACATAGCCATATTTAATAGGCAGTTTTTTCGAAGTAGCTGCAATTGAATCGGCTGGTCTAGAATCAGCTGCTAGAGAATAGGCCGCTAGGGGTACAGATTTGCTAACTGTTAAATTAACCAGTGTTCTGTTTGCAATTGAATGCGTATCAGCTGTGATTGAATCAGTAAGCGCTGCAGATCTGATCTATAAAGAATTACCCTCATTCGATCTCAGATGGGATGAATACAAAGGAAGTCAGTAGAATTTTGACTATGCATACCCCTTCCTCATTAACTATGTAATGTCACTTCCTTTAGTTTAGCAGCTCCGGTATCGGTATCGGTAGTATTCACAGCTGATTCCAATGTTGCAGGGCCGGCCTCTCTATTACATTACAGAGATGGCTTAGGGCCTCTTCCTCATCCACGGTATGCCGACCGGAAGGCCCGATATTCATTCTCAAAGGCAGGGAAGGAGTCAAAAAAGGGAAGTGGTGTGAAAGGAGTCAAAAAATAAAGATAAAAGCGGGAAAAAACCCTAGGTATCAATCAACTGGGGCTTCGTCCTACTAATGCTTGCTCGTCGAACGAATAAAATCACTTGATTGATTCAACTACATCAACCAGTGCTGCGAAGGGCCAACGTACGCCCACTAAATGGTGATTCAATTCAAGCGATGCACTTCTCCTGCTGCTCGCTTCGTTTCTTTTTTATCCATAGCCTAGTCTCGGTTCTCGTTTAGGGCAAGCCCGCTCCCTCTAGTCATTTTATCTATTGCGTTGAGCAATTCCGGTTAATAAAGAGTAGGGAGAAAGGCTCAAACTAAATCCTGAGCTTTTCCTTAGCGGTATGAATCCGTAAGGGCGGAGAAGGCTCCAACACAACAGGAAGGTTGTCCTCCCTCTCTCCTCCGCTGTCAGCCAAGAACGGAAAGCGGTAGTTAGTGGGGGGCATAAACTACATCAGGGAATGGAATTCCGCATCACGTTGATAATCATCTATCACTTGTGTGAATCTAATGATAGGAATGACCAAGAATCATCGATTTCGGAGGTCGTACCGGGGAACTTGCTGATATAAATCAGGGGACAGAAGATCCAACTCTCGAGGAAGCGAGGGAGAATCATGCTCTTTTAAAGCTTTTCCCGTGCCTCTCTGACTTTCTTTTCTAGTCACATAGCCAGCTGTCATTTCGCTTGCAGCCATCAAGACTGAAGGCGAGTCAAGAAGGAACGGAGAGTTTACAATTCACAACCTGGCACCCCAACATTAGGAGGCACCACAACATTAGGAGGCAGCCCATTAGGATCTGCATACGGTTCATGATAATTTTCTAACACCTATTGCTATTCGATCATTGAAGACGTTTTTTCTCTTTTGGGTTCCTAACTTATTTCTTTAGTAAGGTCTTGCTTTCATTCGGTTTGAAAACAGGATCATTGGACCTCGCTCTCCCCTTTCGGTCTTCCTTGCTTTTCTCGGTTGCGAACTAGAGTCCAATTCCCAATCAAGCAACAAGATATGGCCGTAGTACGGATACCGGCCCTCAGCTATCCAAGCCAGGGATCATGTTGCTTACCTTATGCAAGAAGGTAATTCAATGCATCCAACTTTAGAAACCATGGGGACAAACGACCTTATAGGAATAGGCTCTTCGGTAGAATTCTGGATTGCACTTTCTTTTTTGAACTTAAATGAAAGACCCCTTCCTAAAGGTACTTCAAGTGTAGTGAGACGAAGTGCTTCCCTTTACAGAAGCGCGAGGGGAACGGGTCTCATTGGCAGGCTTTCAGGGGAGTGCTCTAGTTGTCATTTTCAGTTAGGCTTCTTGGTTGGCTTCTGTCTCTTTGCTTCTTTAGTTCAATTCTTTAAATTCCTAAAATTGTGATGTTTTCAAGAAGTCAAATCCTGTCTCTAAGGCATCTAGGCCTAAAGAGAAAGAATTAGTCACCTTGAGATATAAACATTCCAGGGACTTTGATTTTCTTGCGTGAAAAAGTTTGTTGTTAATTTCCATTCCGTTACGAATTACTCCACGCAAATCATCACGAGCTTGACGAATCCTTATGTGAGTTAAATTCAAGTAATGAGACGAATCCCTTGCTTGGTCTGTTGCGGCTCCTCTTCCAGTTCGAGTGGGAGTTGCCGGTGTTGGAACATAATGCTTGGCTGGCGAAGTCGTGGAATTCGGTAGGTACGTCGCTTTGGCTTCTTTCTTACATATTACCAACTGCGGTTATTCTGGAGTTATCGATCGGAGAATCCGCTGCTCACTCGAAAGCACAAATGAAATGACCACCTTACATATTACCAACTAAAGAACACATTCAGGCATTCGACTCTTAGGGAAGGTATGGGACATCTGCCCGCTAGGGCAGGACTCCCGACCTGGAGGGAGGGGACTTGTTGTTATTGAAAGAAGAAAAGACATAACCAAACAACACAACTAGATAAAGACTCATGAATAACCCGAAGGAAGAGCGAAGGCACCATCGGGTGATGGGGACGAGCGAATGAAGACCAATACCATGACTGGTGCATGAAGGTTTTACGTCTTATTCCTATGGATGGGACGTTCAACCAGACTGCCCCGTTGAAGCGGCTGGCTAAGCTGTCAGTTTTATAGGAAATTCCATTCAATAAGCTCTTATTTCTTTTCTCTCGACCTTTGCTCCGTCCCGGCGCCGGTCAAAACACAAGCAAGGTAGAAAATCAAAGTACGGGCCGGTGTCTGGTGAACACATTCGTAATATGAGTATGGGTCTAGTAGGTGTACAAGGAAGGACGCGAGGTAGTTCTATCGTTCAGCGTCGACAAGGTAAGTAGTGGATCTTTCTTATCGAATGATATGGTATACAGTCAAAGCGGAAGTCTCCGCATCAACAGAATAAAAGGAAGAAGATCAAGCTTATCCGATGCATGCTCGTATACCGAGCTCGATTTACCTAGGAAGTCCCGAGAGAGCAAGAACAGCTGGAATTGGACCGGGGGGTACTAATCCTTCAGACTGTCTCAATCTAGGTAACTCTTATTCCATTACTTACTGACAAACGGATCCAGGTAGCTCAGATCTAGCTAGGTTAGAAGGTTCAGTTCGCTTGCTCCACTTCATCAAGGAGTTGAGTTGGGTTGGGCTGCTCTTTCCCTGCGGAAAGTCAATCAATGCAGGCACCCTTCTTCGCTTAGTAGCACTACTCTAAAAAATCCTATTCTATTGGCTTAGGAGAACTGGGATATATTGATTCTGGAAAACCAGAATTGCTTCTTTCTGTGCCTGCACCTATTATGTAGATTATGGACTATAAAATAAGGGTATTATACTGACCATGGCATAAAACAAACAAAGAATAATTTCCGGCGATAGCATAGGTGCTCTTGCTCCCCTCAGTAGCTCCGATTGAGTCCGTTCGAGTTTCAGCTTGGCTAGGGCGCTGGAAAATAAGTCATTTAAGCGAGCTACCGTGTCCTTATCCGAACCACTACGTACTCCAACAAGGAAGCCATTCCCGTATCTACTAAAGAAAGATGGATACGTTTTGCACCTGATAGCGGATCAAAACAAAAGATGGATGCCTTTCAGTATCAATTTCCTACTTAGGAAGAGCCCTTCTCAAAGACACGCGAGCCAGCCTAGAACGGAGCACATGCTACTGAAAGGGGCTTCTCGCCTGACCGTTAAACTCAGCTCTTTTTCCGGCTTTCCCGATTAGATCAGTTTAGACCTGACCTTGGGATTGGCTAGTGCCCTTTAAGGGTGACCCTTTCCCTTTCTCTTCCCCCCGATACCACTCATTGTCTTCACCCGAGCAAAGATCTTCGAATTGCGTACAAAAGGAAGTTGCTGTCGGATCTCCCGATGTTGGTATGGTATGACAAGACCCGGACAAGGCCGTGACACTCATCTATTCAACCCGACTTGACCTCCTCGAATGTGATCCCAACTGCTCGTAGTCATAGTCAAAGCTCGGGCTGAGGCTTCTTCACCCGGCCGGGGAGTCGGAACTATTGAATTGAACCTCTTCCACTCGGGAAAGCTGCAGTCCTTCCTTACCTTTCATGGGATGAGACTGCCCCACTCTCTTGATTGCTGTCTGGCTTTGTTGGTTGCTTTCTTCTAGCTGGAAAGAGTGCTGGAAGAGCCCTCCCCGTCTGAAGAGAAGAGATCCCTACTCTCGCTTTGTTAATTGGCCTTTTGTGCCTGTTATGATCTCTCTTCGTCTTTGACTTCGCTATTCATATATCAAGATCCCTATTCATATATCAAGATCAGGGGATCAAGAATCCAGTACTAATGTTCAATCCTTGTCTCTTTCCGTGTGTGCCAGCTTTCTTGAAGGGCTAAGGGGGATCCTTCGAATCAACCTTCCTTCGGTTTTTCATTGTCTTTTTCTCTGCTTCTTGCCATTCCGCTTCTCCTGTTAGTTAAAAAAGAGAAAAACATACACAACTAGCATACCAACCCATCAACAAACCCAAAGGGAAGAGCGAAGGCACTGTCGGGTGACAGGGACGAGCGGGATAGAATGGGATAATGAGCTAGAGGAGTCCATTCCCTCACTCGCTTAAACCGAATCGCTTTCCATCTTTATGACATCTGCTTTCAATGTCAGCTGGATTGCCTAGTTGATTGTTAGTTCGATTTTAACTAGTTTCAAAGGCTTGATTGCCGCCTAAGAAATTCAGTCACGGTCGGAGAGAGTGACTTGTGTGACGCATCTATATCTGGGGATGATCGGGTAAGTTCGCTCTACACTGTCCCTTAGATTGGGAAGGACATGGGCTCGGCACATTTCGTAGCTATCATCGTCGCGTCCGTCAAAT